TTCTATGTCAAAAAAGCATATTCGTAGAAATCTTTGGAAAAAAAAAGGATCTTTAGAGGCAGTAAAAGTTTTTTCTTTAGCTAAATCTATTTTCACCGGACAGTCAACAAGTTTTTTTGTGCGACATAAAAAAGTCTTGTAAAAATCTTAATTGACATGTTTTAGATAACTTCCAAATCTCCATTTTGAAATTATAAGAAAAATGATTCAATTTTACTAATGTATTGTATTTCACTTCTCCTTATTAGCTTATTAGTTAGAGTTAGGTAATATGAAAGAAAATAATCTTTCTGTCTACTTGATTCAAATTATAATGCGTACCTTGTGTCTCGTATTGTTTGTTTGCCATAATTAATGAACCCAGTACCCATAGGTAACATATTTTCTATATCTATTCTATGAATAAAATCTATGTTTATTTCTCTTGGTTAAGATAAGTTATGGATATAGAATATTCATTATTGTTTTTTATTAATTTCTTATAACGCACTTTCTTTTTCTTTGACAAATAAGTCAATAATCGTTTACGTTTTCCCAGAATTATTCGTAGACCCCTTTGCGATAAAAAATCTCTTTTGTGCAATTCTAAATGTGAAGTAAGTCTCCGTATCTTACTGGTGAAATGGAATACTTGAAATTCAACAGACCTACTATTTTCTTCTTTTTATTCTTGCGCAATAACTGAGATGAATGAATCTTTGACCATAAATTGAGATTTATATTTTTCTTTTCTATGAATTTTATTGATCAGTAAAAATAATAATATTTATTATGCCAGTTATTTTCATCTAGTATAAGAATTCATTAATATACTACTTTGTTTTTTATTTATGTAGCTTATGTTTTGTATATTTGAATCAAATATAAATATACAAAACATATATGTATTTACGAAAGAAAACAATTTCTTTTTACTTAAAAGGATTCTGCTCTTCCTAGTTAAAATTGATACACTATGAAATCAGCATCATGTATTAGAATATTACACAGTGTAGGTTTTCATCTACCAAATATGTTACACGATATGTAGGAAATCCACTATAATTCCTTTTTTATTTTTTCAATTGGAAATTGGAATTTAATTTATTCTGAATTGTGAATACATATGTATTCTTGACATACTGAAACGGCTGCTGTTATTGGTATCAAACCAATAGCGATTTATACAAGCTACATCTTCTAATCGATAATTGGGCCAAAGAAATAATTTGAATTTAATGAAATTTGTATTAATAAGTTTGTCCTCATTAAAAAATTGACCGCAGTTTCTTATTTTGTTTTCATTGAAAAATCTTTGATTTCTATCCACAACATTAAAATTTCGAGAATTGAAACAAAATAGACAAGTAAGAATCTGAATATTTCATTATACTTTAGACTAAGGTGTTGGATCTCAAAATCGTTAGAAAGAAAATTATGAATTTTATATCTCAACTGAGAACAAAACTTTTGAGTTCTTACTGTTCTGGATAAACAAGAGCTGGGTTTCTAGTATGGAAGAGTTGATTATGAAAAATGAACTTACAAAGATGAAGATACTAATTAAGTCTTATTTCTTATTGATATTGAACATTTCCATATGAAGAATAAAAATGCATCTTTCTTCATTATTTACTAAACTCTATTGAATATCATTAAATATCGACAATTCAACATGAATCTTCTATTATTATTTAAGGTAAGCCGCCGCCATGGTGAAATTGGTAGACACGCTGCTCTTAGGAAGCAGTGCTAGAGCATCTCGGTTCGAATCCGAGTGGCGGCATAAAGAATAATTCATATTCATATTATATTTATAATATGAATAATATAGACACAATAGATCTAATAGAATCTAAAATCTAAGATTTTAGATTCTATTTAATCCAAAAGCATACATGTACTGTAATGTGCTTCCCCGTGGTTATCTGATAACCATGTATGTAGGGGTATCATCGGCGATTTGACAGTATAAGCAATAATAAAACCAAAATAGAGTATTATTTCCAATGCTGCAGGATACGATTGATTAGCTAATTTTTCTCAATCTAACGTTGGTTCATTAGAACCATATAAACCCATATCTAGAACTCCTATTAAGAGAAAAATAGAACCTCCGGCAGTGCACAAAATAAACTTTGTAGCCGAGTACAGGCGTTTTTTTACTCCCCACATGGATAAAAGTAAATAAACAGGAATTAATTCTAATTCCCACATGAAGAAAAAAGTAAAAGGTCTCGAGAAGAAAATGATCCTATTTGGCCACTATACATTGCTAACATCAAGAAATAGAAAAATAGCGGATTTCAAGTAATTGACCAAGCTGCTAAAGTAGCTAAAATAGTGATAAATCCTGTCAGTAAGACGGGTCCTATGGAAAGTCCATTGATTCCCAGTTTCCAGTGAAAATCAAAAAGATTGATCCATTTAAAATCCTCCTTCCATTGGGTTAACGGATCTTACAATTGGAAATGATAACAAAATACATAGGTCATAAGAAGGAGCTTTAAGATACATATAC